TCGAATACTAGTAATAATATCAGCAAAAGAACGTTCTCCCGTGCTTCCAGACATGCTGAGCTCCACAAATTCTTGTATGTTCAAAAAAAAGGCGGGCCGATTCCGTGAAAGATGGAATCAGTAAATCTAAAACTACTGATACTGGATCTTTGTGTGATCGTCAATTTTGTACCAAAGGCGTATTTAGAGTAGACCGAATCAGTATAGCTATCCTTCCTCTAGCGCAGCAACGCAGTTTCGATCATTACCGAAAGGAAATGCTATTGCTATATCTTCCTTATATATGTATAAATATATAAATAGATTTTCCTTAGAATATAAGATTCTATAAGATTAAATAAGGTTTATATTAGTGGATTCATCATAGTAATAGAAAGTAAAAGAAAGTAAAAATCTTGAATGGATGGGCTCTCATAATTAATGAGAGATATCATGGAGAGATATCATGATTGAAAGATCTCATTCATTATATTCATAAAATTCCATTATATGTTATATGAAATCTATAAAACCTTTTAGTGGTTCGGTTCATATTTTCTTTTTTTGAATCCTCTCATTTTCTTCAAGTAATTGTTCGTTCATAGAAGAAATATGCTAATACTATTTCACTTTGAACTTCTAAACTGAAGCTATTCTTACTATTCTAAATAGTAATTATTATAAATGGAAATTCTTATTACTATCCCTATCTATTGAATTCTTTTACTATTTCATTTTTCATTGGTTAATATATTAGAATTAGATTTCATATTTTTTATTATTCTTTTATTCTTTTTAATATTTGCAAAAAGAAAAAAAAAAGATCGTTGGAACAATCCATATTCGTGAAGAAACTATTGTTACATTAGATCCCCCCAAGAGTTCTTTCCTTATGTAACTACAATACAAAACAAATTAATATGGAAAGAATAGAGAATTTCAAAGGGTAATAGGAGTTGCTCTTCTTTGAATCGAGTTGGCCCAAAATTCAATTTAAATAAAGAAAAAAAAATCAAATGAAAATATTGAATATTTTCATTTGATTTTTTTTTTTAGTGTCCGTCTATAATGACTGATGAATCAAGAACTTTCAATTGGAACTAAACGAATTTAAAAAATTCGTTTTTCTTACCGTCATATCTCGATTGAAACTTAGGTAAATGTTTTCTTAATAGAATTATATGTAGTAAAATAACATATCTAATTTAGCTCTTTCATGCCTATTCTAACTAGTTATTTTGGTTTTTTACTGGCTGCTTCAACTATAACCCCAGCTCTATTTATTGGTTTAAACAAGATACGACTTATTTGAAATGAATGAAATTCAATAAACAATTTACAAAAATAAAAATCAAAGCCTCTCAGAATATTTCATTTCAGGTATTCTATGGTTCCTTCCGTGAATCTCAATTACCAATTCTTGGCCATTGAGATTCACGGATAATTTAGATTAATATTTAAGGATAGATCTTATCTCTCTTCTTATTCCCTAAAACAAATCGAAATGATTGAAGTTTTTCTATTCGGAATCGTCTTAGGTCTAATTCCTATTACTTTAACAGGATTATTTGTAACTGCATATTTACAATACAGGCGCGGTGATCAGTTGGACCTTTGATTGAGTAACATCTCTTTTTTTGATTGACCTCCTCCTTGTAGGAGGTCAATTTTAAGTTGCAATTCTACTTTGTTTTGTTAAGTTCTTTCATTGTAATTCGACATAACATAAAAGGAATCACGCTCTGTAGGATTTGAACCTACGACATCGGGTTTTGGAGACCCGCGTTCTACCGAGCTGAACTAAGAGCGCTTTCTTAGATCCTATAACAATAGATATATAAAAGTAGATACAATTGTAAAGAAAAGGATTTTTTTATCCCCGAAGTTTATTGTGTGTACATATAGTATGTAAAAATGAAAGATTATGTCCAAAATTGACTGATCTTACTCAAGGAATCTCTCAAAAGAATAGGTAGGGATGACAGGATTTGAACCTGTGACATTTTGTACCCAAAACAAACGCGCTACCAAGCTGCGCTACATCCCTTTGAAAAATTGTTATACAGTGTGTCATTGTATAAAATCCATATCTTTTTTTCACATCCTTCTTTTTTGCTCTACCTATTCTATAGATATAGATAGGTAGAGAATGTTCTTGTCATTTTTTTTAGGGGCGGCAAAATTGAATCTGATGGGTCATTGTACATATGCATTTTAGTTAGTAATTCCTAATTCTAATTTCATTTCAAGCAAAAACAAAAGATCTTGAACTAAAATTAAAATATCGGATTATCTATGATCTATTTATTAGAATAGCGAACTAGGACTATATATGTATTACAATATACAATTCTTACAATATACAATACAAAGAAAATAAATAAGAAAAAAATATAAAATAAAAAAGAAAAAAAGAAGGAGGATTTTCAATGCAAGATATAAAAACATATCTCTCAACGGCACCTGTTTTAACCACTTTATGGTTTGGGTCTTTAGCAGGTCTATTGATAGAAATTAATCGTTTATTTCCAGATGCCTTGTCATTCCCCTTTTTTTCATCCTGATGAAATTCTTGTATTGATAAAAAAGGAAGAAGATTTGAGATACAATTCTACGTAACATGGCTCTAAATTCTTTTTCTTTTATATCCTAATCTATCCTAAAAAAAAAGAAAGAGTGTATTGAATCTCAGTCAAAATACAGTGAAATTTTGGGAGAAAAGAAATGGAAATGTGGATCCAGTCTAGGGACGGTTCCACGAAATTCTAACATAGAAAGAAGAAAATACTAAGATTAGTATAGAAATGATTCATAGTTAGAAAAAATTGTATTAATTAATTATTACGATATTCTTAATATTCTTCTATTAATGAATATGACTCTTTTTCTTTATATTTATAGTATTATAGTAAGTTCATTTTAGATTCTAGTACTTCGAAGTCATTCGAATTCTAATAATTCAAAAAAGAAAATAGTTAGAAATTCCATAGCGAACGAAGTCGATCCAAAATGAAAAGGAGGTTCATGGCCAAGGGTAAAGATATTAGAATTATAGTGATTTTGGAATGTACCTGTTGTGTTCGAAAGGGTGTCAATAAAGAATTGCTGGGCATTTCTAGATATATTACTCAAAAGAATCGACACAATACACCCAATCGACTAGAATTTAGAAAATTTTGTCGCTATTGTCAAAAGTATACGATTCATGGGGAAATAAAGAAATAGATAGAAAAGAATTCGTGTTTTCTTTTTCCAAGTAGTGGGAAGAGTAAGAACTTTACATCTTAACATATATAATACAAACCAAATCCTATTTTGGTCGAATCTTAAATGAATAAGAAAAAAAGAGGATTCTATTTTATAGATTCTTTTATATCGAAGGAATAAACAAACAAGGAATAAGCAAACCATGGATAAATCCAAACAACCTTTTCGTAAATCCAAGCGATCTTTTCGTAGGCGTTTACCCCCAATCGGATCGGGGGATCGAATCGATTATAGAAACATGAGTTTAATTAGTCGATTTCTTAGTGAACAAGGAAAAATCTTATCTAGACGGACGAATAGATTGACTTTGAAACAACAACGATTAATTACTATTGCTATAAAACAAGCTCGTATTTTATCTTTGTTACCTTTTCGTAATAATGAGAAACAATTGGAGAGAGTGGAGTCGATTCCTAGAACTACTGGTCCTAGAACCAAAAATAAATAGATATACTCTTCAAAACTCCAATCGGAACTCAAGCTCATATTAATGTTTTGCTCGAAAAAAACTAGAATCCAGATTTGATTCTTGTATTCTAAAAAAGGAAAAATGGGGAAGAAATCTTTTTTTCTTGAAAGATGTTCGTTTTTTCCTACTACTCAAATCTTAATTTATTTTTATTCTATCTTCCCGGAGTCCATTCTCCGGGAAATCCTGTTTCAATCATTCTTGTTTCCTGTATAATAGATTCTATTAAGATTCTTTTATTCCTTTATTTGATTTGTATTCTTTTCTTTTTAATTGATAATTTTATTTGAAATAATATCAAAACAATTCTTATTTGATAGGGCTATTTGCGCAAGTATTTTACGATTCAGAAGCAATTGTCTTTTGTACAGATTGTGGATGAAGAGGCTATAACTATAGAATAGCCTATCCTCACGAGTTACCGCATTTATCCGAGTGATCCACAAACGACGAAAATCTCTCTTTTTCCTGCTCCTATCTCGATGAGAGGAAATCAAAGCTCTCATTCTTTGTTGAGTAGTCATTCGAGTCAGTCTTGAATGAGCCCCTATAAAGGTTGATGCAAATAAACGAATCTTTTTTCGACGTCTCCGAGCTGTATATCCTCGTTTAACTCTGGTCATTGAATCAAATGAAACTTTATTGAATAACTAATTGATTTCTCTTCTTTCAGTCATCCTTTTCTTCCGGTCGATTAATAACAAAACGGATTCTTCCAATATATAAAATATAAATTCCAATGGCTTTTGCGACTATGACCTTCCCGACCACGACTTTTTCTTTCTTCAAGGTATCTCGCCTGGAAATAAGAAATTCGACTGCTACTAAAGAAGAAAGAATAGTGGGTTTCCTCGTTTCTATGGCAACTTCTGAAACGGTGAGGTCCTCTCTATACACCGGAGCCTCTTCTTTCATTTCATCAAAATTTCTTGTGAACTTGTATAGTTCACACTCTTTGGCTCTACCCATCCATTTTGAAATTAGAATTCTTTTTTCAATTCTAATTCTAAAGTAATAGTCCTTTTCACAAAAAAGCTATCCATACAGTGACGGTATTTAATTCTGAAAGTTGGCTAGGTAGCTGACCTTGTTAGTCCGTTTTTTTTTCAAGAAAGGGAATAGGAGCATAACCTTTTTCCTCCGCTTAATGGATAACTATTTGTTACCAATGGAGAATTCCTTCTCATCTCAAACGGAGTGATTGGATTTGCACCAATAGAAACCATAAATTCATAACATAATTAAGTAGATAACATAATTAAGTAGATAATAGATCTTGATACTAGTCAATCAAAAGTCCGTGTTCCACCCTATCTATCCTAATTCATTGGTAGTGGTCGTTGATACCGGAAAAAATTTTTGCATTTCTTCAAACTCATGATCTGAACTTAACGAGTCGCACATACACCCTAGTACATGTTCCTCGACGCTGAGGACATCCTCGAAGAGCGGGAGATTTCGTGACATTTCTTATTGGCTGTCTTGCGTTTCTAATAAGTTGTTTAATGGTTGGCATGGTGTATCTATAGAATCTCATTCTAGATAGAATAGAGCGGGTTGGCTTAGATCGATCTTAACCTGATGATTGATGATTATGAATGATTTCTATTCACACGTAAATTTTGAATTTTTAAAAGGAATTCGTATATTTATATGGAATTCCCAGTATTTTCATTTTCGATCGCGACAAGATCAACGATGCCATGAGCTTGAGCTTCTGTTGCTGACATAAAAACATCCCTTTCCATATCTTCGGATATAACCCATAAAGGGTTGCCCGTTCTTTGTACATAAACTTTTGTGAGAGTTTCGCGAAGCTTCAATAGTTCTTCTGCTTCCAGGATAAAATCCCTTGCTTGTGCCTCGTAAAAAGAACTAGCAGGTTGGTGAATCATAACCCTGATGATATTGATATAACATCTTGAATGGTTCTTCTATCTATATATCGCACGATTGGATGGATTAAAGTAAGGGGAATCAAAATAACAATAAAAAATAGAATTATAACAACCGTACAGGCATCTTTTGTACATTGCATACGGCTCTGCAATGGATTTTATTTTTTTGATAAAATTTCTTTTATCAAAAAGAATAAATAGAACCTATATGATCCAAATCATTAAATGATCCATTTACCACCCTTCCTTTACGTAGTAGTTAAAAAGATACTATGATGGTTCTGTTGCTTTATATATTTATCTCGTCTGTGGTTTAGCAATCCCAAAGTTTCTTTTTGATAAGATCTAAGAAGGAAAAAATGATTTTTTCCTTTTTTTTTTGATTCTTTCCTCTCATAACATAAAAATAAGAAAGAGACTTCTGTTGTGGAAGAATAATGGTTTGTGACGCTGAAATTGACTCTTGCTTGACACAGAAAATCAAATTGGGAATAACCCTTCTTTCATACTACTATTTCGATACAAAATCTCATGTTAGAAAAAAAACAATAATGGTTTGTTCATATCGAACTCGAAGTGCCATGCTATTATTACTTATTCTTTATTTGATTCATATTCGATACAGCGAAGGCATAGTATTCTTTTTTTTTCTCAAATCTCAAATAAAAAAAAACTCATTGGCGCCAAGCGTGAGGGAATGCTAGACGTTTGGTAATTTCTCCTCCGACCAGAATGAAAGATCCCATTGAAGCGGCTAATCCCATACATATTGTATGTACATCTGGTAACACAAATTGCATAGTATCATAAATGGCTATTCCTGGTATTACCCATCCACCTGGAGAATTTATAAACAAATAAAGATCCCTAGTATCATCTTCTATGCTGAGATATACCATGAGACCAACAATTTGATTCGAGATCTCGCTATCAACCTCTTGGCCTAAAAAAAGTAATCTTTCTCGATGAAGTCGGTTGATTAGGACAAAATTGTATCCCTGAGGAACCGTACGTGCACCTTTGGATGCATACGGTTCAAAAGAATTGTGAAAAAAAATCAATGTGTCGATTCCAATCCTATTTCTTTTTTTTAATGAGTTTTGCCCCCTTCCCCTTACCTCTATTCTATAATGTAGAAAATCAAAAAGAATTTTATGAACTTATTGAACTAACTTCTCATTGATGTATTGTTTCATCGAAATTCAAATTACGATGTAATTTTCTTGTTCCTGAATGGGCCCTTTCAATTCTTTTAGGTTCTTGTTCTACTCCGGGGGAAGATTTGCCCGAATTCCATTTGCGCATATAGGTCAAATGATTCCAGTACCACTTCTTTTTTTTTTCAATTGTTTCATACCTTTCCCCAAAATATTTGATGTATTATCATTGGTAGGTAGTTTGATATTATCCCTATAGTAAATATAAGAATAGTCTATTCTATATTAAACAAGCGGTAATTTTGTAATCATAATCATCATATATTCTATCTAATATATTAGATTCTAAGATTCTATTATCTTTCTATTATAGTAAGTTAGATTATATTCATATTCTATTTAATTACTTTCTATTTAATTACTAATTTAATTACTAATGAATCTCAAATTTATGAAGAATTTCATGAAATTTCTATTTTATCTTTCTTTCTTATATTTTCTTATATTATTATTCTTTATTTCTTATTTCATTTATTTCTTTAATATTTATGATTTCTATTACTACATTTTACACTCCCATTATTACTCTTACCATTTCCAATTTGGTATTATATGAACGGAGCCTGGATACTTTATTTTATCAGTCCAAGTAAACCATCAATTATTTGAATTGATAATATTGATCCCCAATAGGAATTATTGTGCTTCACGCTCCAAATTATTGATGGTT